AATATTTCTATTTTGTGAGGATGAATCAAATAAGGGTTTCCTTAGAAAAGGATTCTATCAAAAAAGATTCTATCAAAAAGGATTCTATAAAAACAATGATAACTAGATACGAATAGAAGAAGAAAAGAAGGAAATAAAAAAACATAGTATAGAAAAGATATCCAAAATGATATAGAAATCATTATCCTACCCTTATTTTTTATTTCCTTAATTTAATTGAATTTCATTTGATTAGGGCAAAACCTCTGCCTTTTTTAAAATATCCTGAACAGTTCCTGTAGGCTGAGCACCTTTTTCAAGGAAATAGAGAATAGCGGGAACGTTTAAATAAGTTTGATTCTTGATCGGATCATAAAAACCCACTTTCTGAAGATCTCTTCCTTCTCTTCGGGATCGAACATCAATTGCAACGATTCGATAGACGGCTCATCGGGATAGATGTAGATGAAAAAGAACCCCCCCCCCCCCCTAGAACCGTATAGGAAGTTTTCTCCTCGTACGGCTCGAGAAAAAATGATGTTTTGTCTATGGATAAAATTAGAATTAGAATAAATAGAAAATCTGTAAAATGAATTAGTCTATAATATAATATCATTTCAAATTTCAATTTAACTCATAGTCATTTTTATTTAGCTTCGTTCCTGAAAAAAAAATCATTTGTACTCATAACTCAAGTTCAATATATAATATAATAATAATAATATAATAATAATATAATAATTAATAATAATATAATAATTAATAATAATAATTCTCAAATATATTAAAGATTTTTCTTTAAGATATTTTTTTATTGAGTGGTCTTTAACCCACCGTTTTTGTCTCGTTTAAAATTTATTTGGATTCTTTATTCGGATCCGTGAGACAATTGAAGTGGTGTTTCCTTGTTCTGGGATCCTTTATTTTTGTTTTAAATCATTGGGTTTAGACATTACTTCGGTGCTTCTTAATCCTTTCAAAATGGTAGCAACATACCCCTTTTGGGATTTCTTTCTATCAAAGAATCATACCGAGGTTGATTCATGCGCGATACACTGTCGATCGAAAAAGTTTTAGCCGTTCCAACAATTTTGAAAATTTGTTCGAATGGAATCCTTTCGATTTCTATATCGAAGATATACTTACGAAGTTGTTCCAATTTATTAATTGGCATTAACCCTAGATCGTTGCCCCTGAGAAATTAATAAATACTTTCTACTCGAGCTCCATCATGAACTATTTACATTAGAACCCAATAAAAAAAGAAGGGTTCTAGTAGAATAGAACAAACGACGTCGAGCCAAGAGCACCTTCATTCCTATATAAAATGGTGGATGTAACAATAAGAATCCACACCGGATCATGTCCTTCAAGTCGCACGTTGCTTTCTACCACATCGTTTTAAACGAAGTTTTACCATAACATTCCTCTAATTTGGAACCAGTATGGAATTGATTCAATTATGGAATCATGAATAGTCATTGGTTCAGTCGGTACAGAGACATAGTTATTTATATTTAATTTAATAGAGAATATCTACACAGATAATAAAGATTTTTCTGAAGAAATTTTAGCAAAATGCCGTCTTTTTTTGTCTGAATAGAATATTTTTCTATAAATCTCTATCTCAAAAAAATATCTAACAGAAATATTAAGAAATCAAAATATAGAAATAACATAACTAACAGAAATCGCACAAATAAAATAAATAAATTCTATTTGACTCTGCCTCTTCAAGTGACTCAATAAGATAGACTGACCATTTCCAACTTCCCAACCTAGAAGGAATCATTACAAATCTTGATAGTTGAAAAAGTTTTCTACTTCTACATCATTATTTGAGTCAAGTTTTACTCCTTTTTATTATCATAAAAAAGCAAGATCTCTGTTTCTTTTCAAATGGAATTGTCAATGATGCAAAGCAAATAAGGTAAATAGATCGAACAATACAAAGAAATATCATTGTTAAATATTTAAATTTTCATATTTTTTTCATATTTTAGGGATGCAATTTAGTTTTGACAAAAATAGAAACACTATTGTCACTGAAATAGGATAACCATACATACCTATAGGCTAAGCACTTCCTCGTTTTATATGTATTTTCATATTTTTTTTTAAGTAATCTTTCTCCAACTGTGATCTATGCCCCATTTTCTATGGGTCACAAAAGGGTTCAGTTACTTTTGCATGTCATTTGAACTCGATTTAGTTTGGTTTGTGAAAAAGTCAGATATGATTCCGCAAAGAATAAAAAAAGTCTATCCAAACCTTGAAACAGAACCTTGTTGAACAAAAAAGAAGTATTAGAATACAATGGATATGCTCTGGGACGGAAGGATTCGAACCTCCGAATAGCGGGACCAAAACCCGTTGCCTTACCGCTTGGCTACGCCCCATTTCTATTTTTATTGGATACTTATACTATTAAAGAATAATATTGGTATTAAGTGTTCGTCAATTCCAGTTCAACTATAGAAAATCTTTATTCTTTATAGAATCCATTATAGATTCGTGCTAGGATTTTGGCATGTGTATATCTAGAATTAATTCAACGGAATTTATTGATCATTACATATAATTCAATTAAGATATTGTATGAAAGTATGATTTCTTCTATTCTCCTTTGAGAATCGGAGGATTTTTGATTGAGCGGAAAAAGAAGGATTTTTTGTCTACCTTACTTTACTTCATTTTTCCTTATATCAATAACTCAATCAAAATGCAATTATCTCGACGAAAAAAATGTCTGTTATGCTTAATATCTTTAGTTTGATCTGTCTTAATTCTACCCTTTATCCGAGTAGTCTTTTCTTGGCCAAATTGCCCGAAGCCTATGCTTTTTTGAATCCAATCGTAGATGTTATGCCAGTCATACCCCTGTTCTTTTTTCTTTTAGCCTTTGTTTGGCAAGCTGCTGTAAGTTTTCGATAAGATCTTTAATACTATCCTAGAAAATTCATATTTATTCGAGAAAAATTATAACAATTGATAAGATCAAATAAGTCTGACAGTATGAACCTTCGATTCAAACATTGAAATTCTCGGATAGCCGCGAGACGCCCTATTTCCTGATTTTAATCCTTTTTACGGCGAAATACCTTATTAGCTTCGGGTCCCTTACAATATCTAATATCTAATTTGGGTATGAAAGTGATTTGTGGTAATCAAAGACTCTTATTACAAATTTCAACTTCATTTGAATTTCTGAACATTCTTTTCTATTTCTAGAATTCTTTTCTTGGTGTCAAAATAGGATATGTGATATAAAAATGGAGGATCTATTGTCTTTTCTCGTTTTTCTTTTTCAAAAAATGATCTTGGAGGTTGTGTAATGCTTACTCTCAAACTTTTCGTTTATACAGTAGTAATATTCTTTGTTTCTCTCTTCATCTTTGGATTCCTATCCAATGATCCAGGACGTAATCCTGGACGTGAAGAATAATTTTTTTGTTTTTATTGCTTGATTTTATAATTTTCTTAAGATTTTTTTTTAGCTATTCCACACATTTAACAAGGAAAAAATAAAAAGGGGTTTGCAAAATTTGAAAGAAAAAATGGAAACTCATCAACGGAAACGGAAAGAGAGGGATTCGAACCCTCGGTACGAATAACTCGTACAACGGATTAGCAATCCGCCGCTTTCGTCCACTCAGCCATCTCTCCCAATTGAAAAAGATAATTACTATGTTACATTACACATCAAGTAAGGATTAAAGAAAGCATTTCTTTCACATTCTTTATCGTTATTATATAATTAGCAATTCAATTTAGATGCTCGAAAGATCCAAATAGAAAGATAAATAAAGAAGACCTTCTTTCTTTTATTTTGTTCGAAGTGCCTTTTGGGCCTGGCCCGGTCAATACCCAGCCAGGCCTTTTTTTGTTCCAACGAATTCCCTTTATTTATAGGCAACATACTATAAATAGCCAATTTGGTATCTGTATAAGAATATCCGTTCTGGGGTTTACATATACCTATAATTTTTGTTATAATGGAAATTGAGAAGGATTTTTGATTAAAAAAATAAATTAAGTATGTATCAAAAAATTTATTCTTATTCTTATGTCATTAGGCAAACCAAAATTTATATTCAAATCCAAGAATAATTCACGAATTCTCAGTCAATAAATAGTTAATGGTTCCCATAAATTTAGGCTTTTTGAGTGAAAATATACATTTGATTTTTCAATATAAAAGTGAGTGGAAGTTTGTGTGTTTTGAGATACTATACAATCAATCGAAGGGGCAGATCAAATACAATCAAAAGGGGAAAAACGGTTTCTTTTCTAATTTTGATAAATTTAGAAAAAAGGATTAAAAAGGGATGCAAGTACAATAAACTCAAGTTTACTAATCTAACTCAAAAAGGGAAATTTTTATCCTATTGTGTATCGTTTTGGCGGCATGGCCGAGTGGTAAGGCGGGGGACTGCAAATCCTTTTTCCCCAGTTCAAATCCGGGTGCCGCCTCATCAACAAACGAATCGAAATCTCTTATTCTGTTCCGCTATTTTTTTATGTTCTGGGGATTTTGTAAAAGATTGGAAATCTTTGAATCTAAAATGCAAAGAAAGATTATAATGGTCGAAGCAAGACTTCCGGATTCTCTTCTACTGCTAATGTAATGTCTATTGATTGGGTCTTGAATTACATTGGATAACCGGCCGATAATTCCACTACTAGTTGGGAAAGTACTTTCTATACTGTAATCTACATATATAGACTCGCGAGAATCTCTGAGTGTTCAGGCATTCAATCACTATTAGATTGAGATTGGATAGATAATTTACCTTTTATAGAAAATAAAAAAAAAAAAAGCAAAAAAAAAATTTACCCCTCGTCAAGAGTATAATATACTATCTCCCAACTCCTTCAGAGAAACAATCGGGAAAGGGTACGGATTATAAATCATATAGGAATTTTAAAAATCCATTTATTTGATTGATTCATCAATAGTGTTCGCCCAGAATCCCTTTTTGACTCTGGACCATTCATTCTACTATTATTAGTGAGCAATAATGGAATAATTCTATCATAGAGATAAGGGACATAATTCACATGGATATAGTAAGTCTCGCTTGGGCTGCTTTAATGGTAGTCTTTACTTTTTCCCTTTCACTCGTAGTATGGGGAAGAAGTGGACTTTAGAAGCACTCCTAATTTAGTTGAGAAATGAAAAGGTATCAATTGTTTTATAGATCGTTCTGCAACGCATTCTTTATTTAAATTGAAATAATTTTCAAATAAAAATATCTTCATTTCGAAATTCCATTAGATTCTAGTGGAGAAATGTATTCTATAACAGTAAAACGATTATTTCAGATTCATTGGAAGTTTTCAGATTCATTGGAATATAAATAAATTCAATATATATATATAAATGTAAATGTATGAAAGAAAAGATTGGGTCCTACGTCAATTCCAAATATGGATTAATAACTACATATATTGAATTGAAGATAGAAGCTAATATAGTATACCCTTTTTATTAGAAAATCAAGTACAACTTTATACACTACTATAGCACTAATAGAGAGTATGGTAAGTAAGAAAGAAATTTCTTTCTTACTTACCATACTCTCGGATCTCATAGAATATCGCCGATTATAGCCCCTTGATTTCAGCAAAAATAGAATACTTTTCTTTTGATTTCTTCAAAGAATTCAGAAGTCGAGTTTCATTTAAAGTAATTAATTAATTATTTTGACTTACTGTTTTTACGTAAATTATAAGTAGAAAAGCAGTAGGAACTAAAATGAACAGTGCAGTAGCAATAAATGCAAGAATATTTACTTCCATAATCTCTTTTTTTTTATTTCACAATACAATAACTCGGGATTTAATCCCATAGAGATGATAAATCTTTCACCTGTCAATTCAATGAATGCATTACCTATCGATGATATTGAATCGGATCAATATCATGAATAACAATATCTGAGCTATTAAATTAATTCGTCGTGGAGAATTAATAGTATATAACATATGAAGATCTTTTATCCATACCGAATCCAAGATAGGATTCCCGGACCAATCAAAAATTCCTTTATTTATCCTTCTTTTCTGTTCTTTCTTTTCTATAACCTACCTTAGGTCTTCCTTGTAGAACCATCAAATGAAGTATCGTCCGTTTCCATTAACTACAAAACCCCACCAACAAACAATACAAGCGAAGTGGAAAAAGACAGGAATTAGGTTTTAAATTTTAGTGATCCTCTTTTCTTTGGAAGACAAAACAAAGAAGTATGAGAAAGACGAGTCGCGGCAGAAAAGATGAAATATTCTGTCAACTTCACTATTTTAGTTATTTTCATTTTATTTTAGGGTGTGTTCTTTCTTCGAGAGAATCCTGAAAAAAAAAAGAGGGAAACCCCTTCGGAATTCAATTATTCTCTCTGTCCCTTCATTTCACAGAAAATGGAGAGGCAAATTGATGTACTTATTGGATCCGTCGGGACTGACGGGGCTCGAACCCGTAACATCCGCCTTGACAGGGCGGTGCTCTAGCCTATTGAACTACAATCCCAGGGAAATAAGAAGAGATCTAGCAGAAAATTTAGATTCTTTTTTTTATTCTCTTGTCTTGTATCAGGTATTTCTTAAGAACAAGAGGGTTATACCATCTGATAGTAGATTGGCGAATTGTTGGGCCGAGCTGGATTTGAACCAGCGTAGACATATTGCCAACGAATTTACAGTCCGTCCCCATTAACCACTCGGGCATCGACCCAACGCCTAATTCATTTTAGACGTTCCATAATCAACTTCCTTTCGTCTCCCAAGTAGACTTGACAAATACATATCACTTGAAATAAAATATAACATTTGATATAAAATAGAAAGTCTCTTCTGAGTAGACTAATAGAAGGACTTGACAAATACGGATCACTTGATAGAAAATCCCACTCCTATAGTCTTTAGTCTTGGTATACCCCCAGAGGGACTTGAACCCTCGTTTTCTCCGTGAAAGAGAGAGGTCGTAACCACTGGACCATAGGGGCCTATGCCACCTTCATTCATAAATCAACTAGAAATAGGTAATAAGACAAATACCATAGGTAACTAAGGCCACCTTAACTTAAATATAACTCAGGCCTAGAGCCGCCTTTAGGATTTAGGTGATGCATAGGATATAAATAAAACGGAAAAACTCGTTAACTATTCTGAGGATTAATGGTAATCAAACTTTACCATTAAACTATACAATCTTAAAACTTGATTTCATTGGTCTTTCTCGTCTTTATCTTTCTGATTCCCAAAGGGTTATGCGTTGGATCCAAGATCCTTCACTCCGCAGTAGATTCAAGGTGGTTTACCAAACTATGATTTGTTCGGTCAAATTATATTGAGCCCTAAGTCATACTGTCAATTAACGACACGACAGGACAAGAGGGCAATAAAAGAAGAGAGAAGACGGAGATCTAGATTAGCTATACCCGCGTTAATAATAATATAAGTTAATAAATACAACATTCATACAGTTTTCTGGTATTCAATATTGAAGTAGATTAGAATATC